AGAGAAATGCATGTTAAATGTACTTATAATGGCGTTCAATTATCAGAAACAGAATTTCCGAAAAACTGGCTAATAGACGGTATTCAGATAAAGATCCTATTTCCTTTTCGTCTGAAACCGTGGCACAAATCTCAGCTACAAGATCCTTATAATGATCCGGTGAAAAAGAAAAGAAACAGACAAAAAAATGATTTTTGTTTTTTAACAGTTTGGGGATTGGAAGCCGAACAGCCCTTTGGCTCCCCCCGAAAACACCCTTCATTTTTTGAACCTATTTTTAAAGAACTAAAAAAAAAAAATAAAAAATTGAAAAAGAAGTGTTTTCTGGTTCTAAGAATTTTAAATGAAAGAACAAAATTTTTTCTAAATGTTTCAAAAGAAACAAAAAAATGGTTTATTAAAAGCATTCTAGTTATAAAAGAAATAGTAAAAGAACTCACAAAAATAAACCCAATTATATTATTTGGATTGAAAGAAATAGAAATATATCAATTAAGTGAAACTAAAAAAGAAAACGATTCAATAATAAATAATCAGCTAATTCATGAATCGGTCAGTAAAATTCGATCTACGGATTGGACAAATTATTCATTAACAAAAAAAAAAATAAAAAATCTGACTGATAGAACAAACACAATCCTAAATCAAATAGAAAAAAAAAAAAAAGAAAAAAAAGGGGGATTTATAATCCCAGATATATATATTAGTTCTAACAAAAAAAGTTATGATGATAAAAGATTCGAACCGCCAAAAAATATTTGGCCGATATTAAAAAGAAGAAATGCTCGACTAATCCGTAAATCACATTATTTTATAAAATTTTTTCTCGTTGAAAGGATATACATAGATATCTTTTTATGTATCATTAATATTCCCAATATCAATGCACAACTTTTTCGAGAATCAACAAAAAAAATTCTTACTAAATACATTTACAATAAGAAAGATATTTACAATAATGAAACAAACCAAGAACGAGTTTATAAAATAAATCAAAGTCTAATTCACTTTATTTCGACTATAAAAAAGTCACTTTCGAATATTAGAAATAAAAGCACACAGCCTTTTTTTGACTTATCTTACTTGTCACAAGCATATGTATTTTACCAATTATCACAACCCCCAGCCTTTAACTTATATAAGTTAAGATCCGTTTTTCAATATAATGGAACGTCTTTTTTTCTTAAAAATGAAATAAAGGATTTTTTTGTTGGAACACAGAAACTATTTCATTCCGAATTAAGACATAAGAACCCCCGAAATTCTGGAATGAATCAACGTAAAAATGGGTTTTGGTTAAAAGGTCATTATTATTATCAATATGATTTATCTCCGATTAGATGGTCTAGATTAGTACAACAAAAATTGCAAAATAGGGTCAATCAACACTCTATAGACCAAAATCGACATTTAAAGAAATGTGATTCATATGAAAAAAATCCATTAATTGACTACGAAAAACAAAAAAATTTTGAAGCGGACTCATTACCAACTAAAAAAGAGAATTTTAAAAAACAATATAGATATGATCTTTTATCCTATAAATTTATATCCCCTAAATCTATTAATTATGAATATAAGAAAAACCCATCCATTTATGGATTACCATTACAAGTAAATAATAACCAAGAGATTTTTTATAATTATAGCACACATAAACGACAAATATTTAACGTGCCGGGGGGTATCCCTATCAATAATTATCGAGTCGACGATAATATTATACATATGGAGAAAAATCCGGATAGAAAATATTTTGATTGGATAATTCTCGATTTTTGTCTTAGAAAGAAGGTCGATATTAAGGCCTGGATCAATATTGACACCAATAGTAATAAATATACTAAGACTAGTAAGACTCGGACGAATAATTATCAACAAGTTGAGAAGATCGACACGAAAGGTCTTTTTTATCTCACGATTCATCAAAATAAAGAAAGCAACCTATCCAATTCCAAAAAAAAACTTTTTGATTGGATGGGAATGAATGAAGAAATACGAAGTTGTCCCATATCGAATCTGGAACTTTGGTTCTTCCCAGAATTTTTGATACTTCATAATGCATATAAGATTAAACCGTGGGCCATACCAATCAAATTAATTCTTTTAAATTTGAATATAAACGAAAATGCTAGTGAAAATAAAGGCATCGCTAGAAAGAAAAAAAGAGATATTGTTATATCAATATTTGCGAATGAAAAAAAATATCTTGAATTAAAAAACCGAAATCAAGGAGAAAAAGAATCCGCAAGCCAAGCATATTTTGAATCATCTCTCTCAAACCAAGAAAAAGATGTTGAAGAAGATTATGTAGGATCATACACGAAAAAAGATATAAATAAAAAACAATACAGGAACGAAGCGGGGTTTTCTTTTTTCCTAAAAAGATATTTGCGTTTTCAATTGAGATGGGATGACGGTTTAAATCAAAAAAAGATGAATAACATCAAAATATATTGTCTCCTGCTTAGACTGATAAATCCAAGAGAAGTCTCCATATCCTCTATTGAAAGGGGAGAATTGAGTCTGGATATTTTACTAATTCGGAAAGATTTCACTCTTACAGAATTGATGAAAAAAGGAATATTGATTATCGAACCCGTTCGTCTGTCTATAAAAAACGAAGGACAATTTATTATGTATCAAACCATAGGTATTTCGTTAGTTCATAAGAGTAAGCATGAAATAAATCAAAGGTACCGAGCAAAAAGCCCTGTTGATAAGAAGAATTCTGATGAATTCATTGCAAAACATCAAAAGATGGCTGGAAATAGAGAAAATAACCATTATGATTTGTTTGTTCCGGAACATATTTTATCCCCTAGACGTCGTAGAGAATTGAGAATTAGGTTTTGTTTTAATTCTAGGAATAGAAACGATCTGCCTAGAACTACAACATTTTGTAATGGAAAGAAGGTAAACAGTCAAGTTTTGGATAAAAACAAAGGATATACAAATAAACTAATTAAAATGAAATTAAAGTTCTTTCTTTGGCCTAATTATCGATTCGAAGATTTAGCTTGTATGAATCGCTATTGGTTTGATACCAATAACGGCAGTCGTTTTAGTCTGGTAAGGATACATATGTATCCGCGATTGAAAATCCGTTAATGGTACATTTCTTTTTCCTATATTTCCCGTACCATGATCTATGAAAACAAAAAAAGCACACAGGCATTGTCTTACATTCCATTTTGATACATGATTCAATGACATATCAATTAGATCTAGACACGATAAAAAAAATTCGATTATTTTCTTTTTAGGTCTATTTTTTTTTATCTTTTGTGAGTACAGAAAACCTTTTTTTATATACCTGGTTGAATCCTCTTTTATTTGATCAAATTGGGAATTATTAATAAAATTAAGATTATTGTGTATAATAAATTAAACTGAATGGCATTATTATTATTGATCAATAAAACTACCTAGCACTACAAAGAGGGGGGGGATTTCATTTTATGGTAAAAACTTCATTCATCTCTGTTATTTCGCAAGAAGAAAAAAGGGGGTCTATTGAATTTCAAATACTCAGCCTCACCAATAGGATACGAAAACTTTCTTCACACTTGGAATTGCATAGAAAAGACTATTTATCTCAGAGAGGCCTACGTAAAATTTTGGGAAAACGCCAACGGTTGCTGTCTTATTTGTCAAAGAAAAATAGAATATGTTATAAAGAATTAATTAATCGGTTGGCTATTCGGGAATCAAAAACTCGTTAATTTGAAGAGACTTTTTGAATTATTTGATTTATTAGATCTTGAATTTTAATGAACTTATTTTCGTTTTCAGCAATTCATGAAAGGATGAATCGAGGAAAAACATATGAATATACCAGCTACAAGAAAAAACCTCATGATAGTAAATATGGGCCCCCACCACCCATCAATGCATGGTGTTCTTCGACTCATCGTTACTCTAGATGGTGAAGATGTTATTGACTGTGAACCAATATTGGGCTATTTACACCGAGGGATGGAAAAAATTGCGGAAAACCGAACAATTATACAATATCTGCCTTATGTAACACGTTGGGATTATTTAGCTACTATGTTCACAGAAGCAATAACCGTAAATGGACCGGAACAGTTGGGAAATATTCAAGTACCTAAAAGAGCCAGCTATATCAGAATAATTATGTTGGAGTTGAGTCGTATAGCTTCTCATCTGTTATGGCTCGGTCCTTTTATGGCAGATATTGGGGCACAGACGCCTTTCTTTTATATTTTCCGAGAAAGAGAATTAATATATGATCTATTCGAAGCTGCCACCGGTATGAGAATGATGCATAATTATTTTCGTATCGGAGGAGTAGCGGCTGATCTACCTCATGGCTGGATAGATAAATGTTTGGATTTTTGCGATTATTTTTTAATAGGAATTTCGGAATATCAAAAACTTATTACACGAAATCCTATTTTTTTAGAACGAGTTGAAGGAGTAGGCATTATTGGTACGGAGGAAGTAATAAATTGGGGTTTATCAGGACCAATGTTGCGAGCTTCTGGAATACAATGGGATCTTCGTAAAGTTGATCATTATGAGTGTTACGACGAATTTGATTGGGAAGTACAGTGGCAAAAAGAAGGAGATTCATTAGCTCGTTATCTAGTCCGAATTGGTGAAATGACGGAATCCATAAAAATTATTCAACAGGCTCTGGAAGGAATTCCGGGGGGGCCATATGAAAATTTAGAAATCCGATACTTTGATAGAGAAAGGAATCCCCAATGGAATGATTTTGAATATCGATTTATTAGTAAAAAACCTTCTCCTACGTTTGAATTGCCGAAACTAGAACTCTATGGGAGAGTCGAAGCCCCAAAAGGAGAATTGGGAATTTTTCTGATGGGGGATCAGAGCGGTTTTCCTTGGAGATGGAAAATTCGCCCACCCGGTTTTATCAATTTGCAAATTCTTCCTCAGTTAGTTAAAAGAATGAAATTGGCTGATATTATGACGATACTAGGTAGCATAGATATCATTATGGGAGAAGTTGATCGTTGAAATGATAATTGATACAACAGAAGTACAAGATATCAATTCTTTTTCTAGATTGGAATTTTTAAAAGAAGTCTATGGAATTATATGGGTCCTTATTCCTATTTTTACTCCAGTATTGGGCATCACGATAGGTGTATTGGTAATTGTATGGTTAGAAAGAGAAATATCCGCGGGGCTACAACAACGTATTGGACCTGAATACGCCGGTCCTTTGGGAGTTCTTCAAGCTCTAGCAGATGGGGCAAAACTTCTTTTCAAAGAAAATCTTCTTCCATCTAGAGGAGAAACTCGTTTATTTAGTATCGGACCATCCATAGCAGTCATATCAATTTTACTAAGTTATTCAGTAGTGCCTTTTGGCTATCGACTTGTTTTAGCAGATCTCAATATCGGTGTTTTTTTATGGATTGCCATTTCAAGTATTGCTCCCATTGGACTTCTTATGTCAGGATACGGGTCAAATAATAAATATTCCTTTTTAGGTGGTCTACGAGCCGCTGCTCAATCGATTAGTTATGAAATACCATTAACTTTATGTGTGTTATCAATATCTCTACGTGTGATTCGTTGAAACATAAATTTGTCTCTTTTCTTTCTAGGCTCTATTCTTTTCTTTCTAGGAAGGGGGCTGAATGAATTGAGTAGATATCTTCATTTGTTTATTCATTATTCGGATTGATGAACTAAATCAGATAGTTAGATGAGTGAAAGAAAACGGCTTATAAAAAAATTCGCAGTAAAAAGATTAAGTCTCATTTTCTATGGATAAGAGTTAAAGAGTTGAGCGGGAATAAACATAAGCAGAGGATACCGTTTACCCCAAGATTGGTTGATTAGTCATCCTGACTTGAAACGGGCTCAAAAGATCAACCGTATTGAGTTTTCAATATCGTTTGTATGTCTTTTCATACATGTATTACCATAACGGGCGATTGAACAAAACCGAGTGGATGGTTAGAAACACCAAGATACGCAAAGGATTAGTAATGGATATTGTGTAAATTATCCAAAAGGACATTCCTGTATAATATACAAAGAATACTAATTGGGGCTTTAAGTTAGTAGAAATGATCGGGCAGTACTCCCCACGATTCCGATTCAGAGTATGCTCCTATCCACTGATTAAATAAATTACTATTGGGAACGAAATAATCCTTTATTTTGTAAGCCCCCCTTTTTTCCGAAATAGAAAGAAGAATAGGAACGAAAAATAAAGGAATACAATAGAAAAAAGAATAAAAAAGATCTTTTTTATTCTTTCTTTCCTTTTATTTCCTATATCGACAGGAATATCGATACAATTCGTGTCATAATTCATGAATTAATGTAATGTATAATTCTTTTTTTTAAGTGAAAACGTCGGGGTTGTTGATATTTTTACAAGGAGTATTTTATTGAAAAATTAAGTTATTACTCACCAAAGAAAAATTGAAAAAATTATGGAAATTTTTAAAGAAAGGAGGAGATCAATTCAGAAGTGCTTTTTTTATTTAATTGATTATTTAATTAATATTAATATTTAATGAAATAAATAATTCAATACAGACAGAATTCAAGTGGTCTAATTCGGGACCATACGTTTGATCTTATCGATCTTATATTATAAACAAACCTATCAAGATAAAACGACCCGGTCCTTAGATTTTTTTATGGCCCTCAAGGAGCCGTATGAGGTGAAAATCTCATGTACGGTTCTGTAATAGCGATGGGACCTGTGATGGTATCACCGACTATGATTATCTAATAGTTCAAGTACAGTTGATATAGTTGAGGCGCAATCAAAATATGGTTTTGGGGGATGGAATTTGTGGCGTCAACCTATAGGGTTTATCATTTTTCTAATTTCTTCCCTAGCAGAATGTGAGAGATTACCTTTTGATTTACCAGAAGCGGAAGAAGAATTAGTAGCAGGTTATCAAACCGAATACTCGGGTATCAAATTTGGTTTATTTTACGTTGCTTCCTATCTAAACCTATTAGTTTCTTCATTATTTGTAACAGTTCTTTACTTGGGGGGTTGGAATATCTCTATTCCAAATATATTTGGTTCGGAACTTTTTGATTTTGAAATAAATAAACGCTATGGAATTTTTGGAGCGACAATCAGTATCTTTATTACATTAGCTAAAACTTATTTGTTCTTGTTCATTCCTATCACAACAAGATGGACTTTACCTAGGCTAAGAATGGACCAACTGTTGAATCTTGGATGGAAATTTCTTTTACCTATTTCTCTCGGGAATCTATTATTAACAACTTCTTTTCAACTCTTTTCACTGTAAAGGAATATTCTATATTCACAACTTGGCTCAAACAAGAGAAATAAACAAACATAAAAATATTCATATATATTCACGATATGTTCCCTATGGTAACTGGGTTCATGAATTATGGTCAACAAACGGTACGAGCTGCAAGGTACATTGGTCAAAGTTTCATGATTACCTTATCCCACGCAAATCGTTTACCTGTCACTATTCAATATCCTTATGAAAAACTAATCACTGCGGAGCGTTTCCGTGGTCGAATCCATTTTGAATTTGATAAATGTATTGCTTGTGAAGTATGCGTTCGTGTATGTCCTATAGATCTACCCGTCGTTGATTGGAAATTGGAAACTGATCTTCGCAAGAAACGATTGCTTAATTACAGTATCGATTTCGGAATCTGTATATTTTGTGGTAACTGCGTTGAGTATTGTCCAACAAATTGTTTATCAATGACTGAAGAATATGAACTTTCTACTTATGATCGTCACGAATTAAATTATAATCAAATTGCTTTGGGCCGTTTACCAATGTCAGTAATTGACGATTATACAATTCGAACAATTTTGAATTCTCCTCAAATAAAAAAGAAGTCAATCCCTTGATTAAAGAAAAATTTCGAATTACTAAAGTGACTTTTTGATCTAAAGGAATGAGGTTTCTTTCGTTTTGTTTGGTCAATACTTATAAATCCCAAATATTCGTTGGTTGGTAAGAATCCCGTCTTAATTTGGATTGAAAATAAAAAATGAATTAATTACTATCCATAGACTATAAGAATTATTTCGAAATAAAGTTTCGTATTCGAACGACTCTTTCAGATAAAGAATCACATTAGTCCAATACTTGTACCCACATTAATTCACATCCCTTAGGATTTAATTCAATTAGGAGTTGATTATAAATCATTTTTTCTGGTCGGGTCTCAATAAGGTCATGAAAAACATTTCGATTTGTTTATCTCTTTTTTACATATAATGGATTTGCCCGGACCAATACACGATTTTCTTTTAGTCTTTCTGGGATCGGGTCTTATATTAGGAGGTATAGGGGTAGTATTACTTCCCAACCCAATTTATTCTGCCTTTTCGTTGGGACTGGTTCTTGTTTGTATATCCTTATTCTATATTTTATTAAACTCTTATTTTGTAGCTACCGCACAACTCCTTATTTACGTGGGAGCTATAAATGTTTTAATCATATTTGCTGTGATGTTCATGAATGGTTCAGAATATTACAAAGATTTTCATCTTTGGACCGTTGGGAGTGGGGTTACTTTGCTGGTTTGTACAAGTATTTTTTTTTTACTAATGACTACTATTACAGATACGTCATGGTACGGGATTATTTGGACTACAAGATCAAACCAGATTATAGAGCAAGATTTGATAAGTAATAGTCAACAAATTGGAATTCATTTATCAACAGATTTTTTTCTTCCATTTGAATTCATTTCAATAATTCTTTTAGCCGCTTTGATAGGTGCAATTGCTGTGGCGCGCCAGTGATAAATCAATCTATAGAATTAGTAACGGCAATCCAACTGAAACTTCATTCTATGCTATCACATATATTTCTCTTCAATATATAATTCAATATTTTTGATGTATAAAATAGAAATTTTTCTATTCGATGTATTACCAATATATTTCTATGTTCCGTACTTTTTATATTCTAGTCAATTGAACCCATTGAATTGTTGTTCCTATTATATTGAAACGAATAAAAATTGAATTGATAAGGAGTTGGTCAATGATGCTCGAACATGTACTTGTTTTGAGTGCCTACTTATTTTCTATTGGTATCTATGGATTGATCACAAGCCGAAATATGGTTAGAGCTCTTATGTGTCTTGAACTTATACTGAATGCAGTTAATATAAATTTTGTAACATTTTCTGATTTTTTTGATAATCGTCAATTAAAAGGAAATATTTTTTCAATTTTTGTTATAGCTATTGCAGCCGCTGAAGCAGCTATTGGACCAGCTATTGTTTCGTCAATTTATCGTAACAGAAAATCAACTCGTATTAATCAATCGAATTTGTTGAATAAGTAGTATTCATCAAAGAAATTAGAATAGTCATAAACTCGAATTAGCATGTATTATACATTATTATACATAATGTATGATCATGTTTGCGAAAATGTAATAAATCAAAGTATCTTGGCTCCCTTCCATGAGTCGGTCCAGAAGGAGATTGATTTAAAAAGTTCTGGTAAATCATTGATTCATCTGGTGTCTAAATATACGATTCGTTTATAAGTTTACCAGATCGAAAATTTATGATGTTCAAAAAATTTATAGATCCAATGTCACATTCAGTAAAGATTTATGATACGTGTATAGGGTGTACTCAATGTGTCCGAGCCTGCCCCACGGATGTATTAGAAATGATACCTTGGGACGGGTGTAAAGCTAAGCAAATTGCTTCTGCTCCAAGAACAGAGGACTGTGTCGGTTGTAAGAGATGTGAATCCGCCTGTCCAACAGATTTCTTGAGTGTTCGGGTTTATTTATGGCATGAAACAACTCGAAGTATGGGGCTAGCTTATTAATACGTTCCAGAAAACCCTACTTGAATATATTTGATTTTTTTACTTTTACCGACAAAAACCCGCGCTCAAAATACTATATTTTTGAGCACGGGTTTTTCTGGTCCAAATGTATCTTGTTTTTACCACGAATTTTTTTCCTTGGTTAACGTTAGTTGTAGTTTTGCCAATATCCGTGGGTTCCTTAATTTTCTTTCTCCCTCATAGAGGAAATAAAGTGATTAGGTGGTATACTATTTGTATATGCATAATAGAACTCCTTCTAACAACCTATACATTTGGTTATCATTTTCAATTGGACGATCCATTAATCCAACTGACAGAGAATTATAAATGGATCCATTTTTTTTCTTTTTACTGGAGGTTGGGAATAGATGGAATTTCTATTGGACCTATTTTGCTGACAGGATTTATCACTACTTTAGCTACTTTAGCGGCTCGGCCAGTTACTCGCGATTCCCGATTATTCCATTTCCTGATGTTAGCAATGTATAGCGGTCAAATAGGATCATTTTCTTCTCAAGACCTTTTACTTTTTTTCATCATGTGGGAGTTAGAATTAATTCCGGTTTACCTACTTCTATCCATGTGGGGGGGAAGGAAACGTTTGTATTCAGCTACAAAATTTATTTTGTACACCGCAGGGGGTTCTGTTTTTTTATTAATCGGAGTTCTAGGTATTGGTTTATATGGTTCTAATGAACCAACATTCAATTTTGAAACATCAGCTAATCAATCGTATCCTGTAGCACTGGAAATTTTATTTTATATTGGATTTTTTGTTGCTTTTGCTGTCAAATCGCCGATTATACCCTTACATACATGGTTACCAGACACCCACGGAGAGGCACATTACAGTACTTGTATGCTTCTAGCCGGAATCTTATTAAAAATGGGAGCGTATGGATTGGTTCGGATAAATATGGAATTATTCCCTCATGCTCATTCTATATTTTCTCCATGGTTGATCATAGTAGGCACAATTCAAATAATCTATGCAGCTTCAACGTCTCCAGGGCAACGTAATTTAAAAAAAAGAATAGCTTATTCCTCCGTATCTCATATGGGTTTCATAATTATAGGAATTGGTTCTATAAGCGATACAGGACTCAACGGGGCTATTTTACAAATAATATCTCATGGATTTATTGGCGCTGCACTTTTTTTCTTGGCAGGAACGAGTTATGATAGAATACGTCTTGTTTATCTCGACGAAATGGGCGGAATGGCTATTGCAATTCCAAAAATATTCACGACTTTCAGTATCTTGTCGATGGCCTCTCTTGCATTACCCGGTATGAGCGGTTTTGTTGCAGAATTGATAGTCTTTTTTGGAATCCTTACTAGCCAAAAATTCCTTTTAATGACAAAAATAGTAATTACTTTTGTAATGGCAATTGGAATGATATTAACTCCTATTTATTCGTTATCTATGTTACGCCAGATGTTCTATGGATACAAACTTTTTAATGCCCCAAATTCTTTTTTTTTTGATTCTGGGCCGCGAGAGTTATTTGTTTCGATCTCTATACTTCTACCTGTAATAGCTATTGGTATTTATCCGGATTTCGTTTTCTCACTATCAGTTGAGAAGGTTGAAGCTATTCTATCTAATTTTTTTAGCGATAGTTTTCCTTAAGAAACCAAAAGATCAAATAGAAATCCTATGATTTTGAAAACGGGTCGTTGTAAAATGAAAAAAAAAACTTTTCTTTTCTAAAATAAAAAAAAAAAATGAATTGGAATTCTATTTTAACTAGAAATGTAAGCCGTTGAGAACCCTTTGAATTTGCATCAAGTAATGAAAATGAAGTGATTCAGGGGGTTCTCAATGGCTTACACGAAGTTTTCTTATATATGCTTACGTTGTCCTATGTTTGTATTCGTCAAATCCGTTCTTCAATTCAATTAGATGTTAATGTAAATGAACCATAACTGTGGAACCCTATTCCTAATAAATTAACCCCAAAATAGCATATCCAAATTATGAGAAAGCCCATCGAGGCCACAATTGCGGAATTTAGACTTTCAAAAAATTTTCGAGTATGTAAATAAATCGCAAATATGGTCCAAGTAATAAAAGCCCAAGTCTCTTTGGGATCCCAATTCCAATATGACCCCCATGCTTCATTAGCCCACACCGCTCCCGAAAGAATACCTATGGTTAAAAAGATAAACCCTAGGCTAATAATACGATAACTCCAAAGATCCAATTGTTGAATTAATTGAGATCTGTAATAATTCCTAGAAGAAAGAAACGAAGTGTTTCGTAAAACACAGGTTCTTTCGCTCGCGTAGTGAATCTTTCCGAAGGAAAATGGTTTATTTATGAAGTTGTTGCTTTTACTAAAAATCCTTATGAATTTTCGAAATGTAATGACTAGAAGAGCTAGTGAGAATAATGATCCGCACAAAAGGGCCGCATAGCTTAAGACCATCATACTTACGTGCATCATTAACCAATGGGATTGAAGAGCAGGGACTAATATTGCAGATTGATGCGTTTCAGTTAAAAGACCCGAAGTGGCAAAACCTTGGGTAAAAAGAGCACTTGGGGCGGTTATTGCGTTTAAATTGAAACGGTTTTTTTTTTTATTAAAGTAGGGAACCAGATGAATAATGGAGAAACTCCATGAAAGAAAGATTAATGATTCATATAAATCACTTAATGGTAAATGTCCCAAATAAATACAACGGGTAATTAATAATCCTGTTATACAGAAAAAAGTCGCTAGCATGCCTTTTTCGGACGAATCAGATAGTCCTACGATTTCATCAACTAATAAGGTTATTAAATGCACTGTAATTACAATTGAAACGACCGAAAAGGATATATGAGTTAATATATGTTCTAAAGTTGAAAATATCATAAAATTTAAATTTTTAAATTAAAAACAAGGAAGGTCTTTCAATTATAGGAATTGAAATTGGGAATTGGATTCATTATAGGACTTCGTTTTAATAGGACTTATTCCTTTAGTTTCGAAAATGCCATGCCGCCACTCGGACTCGAACCGAGATGCTCTAGCACTGCTTCCTAAGAGCAGCGTGTCTACCGATTTCACCATAGCGGCTTGCTCGAAACCATACTAACCCGTTTTTATTCAATCGTCGAGATTGAAAGAAGCAATTCAATGCAATATCTTTTATGAAACTTTTAAATTGATGAATAAAAACTTGTTTAAAAATTAGGGATTTGAATGGACCAATTTCAGTAATAATCTTTATTTTTATTCTTTTTTTATTATAAAATTGAATTTTTTATTAGGATGTCGATTTTATTTAACTTATAACTTAACACCGGTTTTTTCCTAATTTATTTGTTTATGCTCTACTAAAAAGGAACTGTTGTACCCAGATAGTTCTGACTTCAATCTAGAGATAAAACTCAAAAAAGTTCTTTCTAATTGGCATTTTTTAACGATTCATTTCTCAGTTAATTTATCTGATTTTATGAATCGAAAAAAAAAAAATCCCTGAAGAAAAAAAGTTTTTTATATATCACAATTTTAACGATACACCCAATAAATTTATGTAAATATTTGCATAGCTTTACATCAATCGTCGGGATTTTAATTGTGTAGAGAATTTGCGTTAAGATTTTTAGCAAATAAATTAAATATAGTTAGGTATTGGGCCAAACATACACGTATATCATATAATAAAAATTTTCAATTTATAGTATAATTGTACCGTTCATTACTTCAACATTCAACAAAATATTTTCATTTTTAAAATTAAGATATATCGTGATTGATCCTCCAGTCGAAACATAAGATCAAAAAAGATTCCTTAAAACCGGCACGGTCTTTGTATAATCACCGAAAAAAGGGAACGGGGGTTATTAATTGGATGAAAAGTTAGGAATATATGGTGATATGAATTTAGAGAAATAATGGTTTAGAAAATGATAAAACACATTTTAAACTTAATCAATTAGTTTTAATGATCGATTAATTTTTACTAAAAATCTTCTACCTGCTCTTCTCTATTCTCTAGTAGTCGAAATATATTCTAATATATAGTGTAAAATAATATAAATAACAAAGTTTTTTCTTTGTTATTATCGAATTCTAAAAAAGCGATGGGGAAAAAAAGAATCCCCATCCTAAAAACGATAAAACATACTAAAAAGAAAGACGAAACCTTGCGTTTATTCTTTTTTCAAACAAAAAAAAACTACTTTTAGAATTCAGTAGACAAAAAAAAATTTTATTTATATAAGTTTATTCTACTATAATAAAATAAGAATAAGAGAATAAGATAAGAATAAGAACAAAATAACTTCAATTTACTATGTATATTTATATTGATCGGATCAAAACATTAAAGAATCTAAATTCTTCCTTTTATTTCTATTATTTATTTTTATATAGTTTTATTATTATAAAGTCATATATCGAAATAATTTTTTTTATTATTAATTTGATAAATTATCCAATTTTTCTAACTTATAAAAATAAAATTAAAAAATACATTCTAAACATTTCAAATTAGAAACAAACTAGACTCTTTTTCGAGCCGACCAATTTCTTTTTTTCCAACCTTTGATTATTTATTTGTCGCACAAAAAAAACTTTTTGAGCTCCTCGTAGAAAGAGACTTCGCTAACGAAAAAGCTTTCAATGCTACCCAATATCCCTTCCTTTTCCAAAGATTTTTACGAATTCGTTTTTTTGATATAGAGGTGCGTTTTTTTGGAACTGCCATTAAAAAATTCTAATAGGTTATTCATTGCTATAGTTGGATGTCAAAGACATCTATTGTTCCAAATCAATTGCTCTTTACTATAATAATTATTAATTATAATTATTAATTATCTATCTTTTTTTTTTTCGAGATTGTATTCGCTTCATAAAAATATGGATATAGAAAAATCGCATAAAATTTTACTAGCAACAAAAATTTTATGTTATTCTTTAAAAATAATTTTTTCTTTTTCTATTATGAATTGGTCAAATTCGAGAAAAAAGTACATCGAATTTTCATTTTAAAATTTGAATGAGACTAAATGAGACTAGTAGTTAATCTGTTAAAAATACAAGATATATTCTTTTATAAAAAAAAAAACTTTTTTTATTTTATGTAAAGTCAAGTGTTGGATGTCTGTCTATCATAGTCCTTCCTGCAAATAGAAATGTCTTTTATTGTAATAGAAGACAATCAATGAGGTCTAAAATGAATTGGTTAATGCTTCTTAATAACCCAACTAAAATAAAAAATTTTATGGGTCAAATTATGGTTATTTGATGATTCATATCAAAATAAAGGTTTTTTCAAAATAAAGGTTTTTGGTGTAACTATTTTTCCCCGCTCTATAGATATAAAAAAATTATTGTAAAAGAAAATATCAATTTTTCGTTTTTTGTATCTTCATACGATTTGACTTAATAATTAAACCAAAGTACTTTTTTTTTCACGAGTACCTTGGTGATATCATTTCACCAATTCTAACCTCTTGTTTTGAAATAAACAATTTGAGATAGTTGAGTCAGAATAATAATAATTAAAGTCAGAAAAATTCTATTTAAGGTTTGTATATCTTAACTTTTTTTATTAACCGACTCCTTTCAAAAGAAATAAGAGCTGATGAATCAGAAACAATTAATTAAGATTAAGAGAAAATCTTTTTTTTTATGGAATATACATATCAATACTCATGGATTATACCTTTCATCCCCCTTCCAACCCCTTTGTTAGTAGGAGTAGGACTTCTACTTTTTCCGACGGCACTAAAAAAACTTCGCCGTTTGTGGGTTTTTCCTAGTGTTTTACTGTTAAGTATAGTTATGGTTTTTTCAGCTCATATATTTATTCAACAAATAAACAATAGTTCTATCTATCTATATGGATGGTCTTGGACCATCAATAATGATTTTTCTTTAGAATTTGGGTATTTAATTGATCCCCTTACTTCTCTTATGTTAATATTAATCACTACAGTTGGAATTATGGTTCTTATTTATAGTGATAATTATATGGCTCACGATCGGGGATATTTGAGGTTTTTTGCTTATATGAGTTTTTCTAATACTTCAATGTTAGGATTAGTTACTAGTTCAAATTTGATCCAAATTTATTTTTTTTGGGAATTGGTTGGAATGTGTTCTTATCTATTAATAGGCTTTTGGTTCACACGACCTATTGCGGCGAATGCTTGTCAAAAAGCGTTTGTAACCAACCGCGTAGGGGATTTTGGTTTATTATTAGGAATTTTAGGTTTTTATTGGATAACGGGTAGTTTAGAATTTCGGGATTTGTTTGAAATATTCAATAACGTGGTTTATAATAACGAAGTTAATTTTTTATTTGTTACTTTGTGTGCCTTTCTATTATTTGCCGGTGCAGTTGCTAAATCCGCCCAATTTCCCCTTCATGTATGGTTACCCGATGCTATGGAAGGACCTACTCCTATTTCGGCTCTTATACACGCTGCTACTATGGTAGCAGCGGGAATTTTTCTTGTAGCTCGGCTTCTTCCGCTTTTCAGAGTTATACCCTTCATAATGAATCTAATAGCTTTGATTGGTATAATAACATTACTTTTAGGAGCCACTTTTGCTCTTGTTCAAAAAGATATTAAGAGAGGTCTAGCTTATTCTACAATGTCTCAATTGGGTTATATGATGTTGGCTCTAGGTATGGGGTCTTATCGAGCTGCTTTATTTCATTTGATTACTCATGCTTATTCGAAAGCATTATTATTTTTAGGGTCTGGATCAATTATTCATTCAATGGAAACTATTGTTGGCTATTCTCCAGATAAAAGTCAGAATATGGTTCTTATGGGCGGTTTAAGAAAACATGTACCAATTACAAAAACTGCGTTTTTATTAGGTACACTTTCTCTTTGTGGTATTCCACCCCTTGCCTGTTTTTGGTCCAAAGATGAAATTCTTAATGATAGTTGGTTATATTCACCAATTTTTGCAATAATCGCTTGGTCCACAGCAGGATTAACTGCATTTTATATGTTTCGGATCTATTTACTTACTTTTGAAGGACACTTAAATGTTCATTTTCAAACTTACAGCGGCAAAAAAAAAAGCCCGTTCTATTCAATATCTCTGTGGGGTAAAGAAGGGCCAAAAGTTATTAAAAAAAAAAATAGCTTATTAGCTTTATTAACAATGAATAATAATCAAAGGACTTCTTTTTTTTGTAAAAAGACATATAGAATTGATAGTAATGTAACAAGCATCACGCAGCCTTTTAGTACTATTAGTCGTTTTGGTACTAAGAACACTTTCTCATATCCTCACGAGTCGGACAATACTATGCTATTTCCTATGCTTGTATTAGTTTTATTTACTTTGTTCATTGGAGTAATAGGAATTCCTCTCTTCAATCAATTCAATCAAGAGGGAGGGGATTTGGATATATTATCAAAATTGTTAACCCCGACTATAAACCTTTTACATCAAAATCATAAAAATTCTGTGGATTGGTATGAATTTATGACAAACGCAACCTTTTCAGTTAGTATCGCTTTTTTCGGAATTCTTATAGCGTCTTTTTTATATAAGCCGGCTTATTCATCTTTACAAAATTTGAATTTCTTTAATTCAGTTGTTAAAAGTATTCCGAAAAAAACAAACATTTGGGGGGATAAATTACTAAATGTGATATATGATTGGTCATATAATCGCGGTTACATAGATCTTTTTTATG